ACTATAGAAGTTCCCAAGGAATTCATTAGAGGAATGTTTCCAATAAAAATTGTTTGTTCTTGTGTATCTCTATTGTTTTTCCAAATTAATCCTGCGGATACATATAATTCAGAAGAATATGTGAGCGATTCATATACAGCAGCCCTTTCTGTTATCAATGGTTCTGCCAATTGATATGTTTCCACAAATAATTGAAATTCAATTTCTTGATTTGTATCTTCTATTTTTGTAAATTTATAAAGTTCTTCTGTTAAGCCCTGATCAATGAACCTACAAAACCCTTCAAATTGTATTTGATTAAACCCGGGTATTGTAGACATTCTCTCATTTCCACTTTCACCCCCAAGCATTTTGATTTCCCTTTTATAGAAAAAATTCCACTATTTGCTCATTCTTCATCGAATCATATGGATCGATCTAGCAATGAGAGAATTTATATTCTGTTTACTGAATCACATGAAATTTTACCTAACCCCATATACAAATACGTATGAAGGAAGGAATCAAAAGAGAGTTCTATACTCAAATTGAAATTTGCAACAAGTAGAACAGATACAAATACAAATGGAAAGGAATTGATCAATTACATTTAGACTTTATGTGGTTTTGTCTAGAATCTCAAAACAAAAGTGATTCAATTTCTACCATTATTATGATATTCCAACTCGATTGGATACCAGAAAAAAACGACTTCGGGGTTTTATCTGTTCAATGAAATAAGGATATAATAATCAGAAACAATAGAGAAGTGGTTTTTTTAGCACTTAACTTTTTCGCGTATTCAATTGTTCAAAAAATACTTCGCAGAAAAGAGAAATATTTTTACCTAGAGTTTTTTTTAGTCTAATTTCTAGAAGACGAGTGAAGTGCACAAGAAGGCTTGTACTGTACTTATTAAACATGACGCATATATAAGATATAATTATCTTATACACGCTCCCTCCTTTATTATAGCTCTATTCGGGACAGCACGTGTCGTGTTCTATCAAAATCTCGATTTTGTACTCAACGAAAATTTGTAAAAATGGAAGCACGATAATTTACCTAAAATATCCTATAAGCATCATATATAGATAAGATACCCGATTAGATTTAGATAATATCTGTGTAACAAGTTATGTTATGGGGTTTACATATATTCATAATTGCTGTTATGATTGAAATTAAGAAATAAGAAAAGAAGAATTTTTTTTATTGAAAAGAATCCATATTGATTAGTTTAGTTATGCATCAATTTGGATTTTTTTATATCATTAGGAATATAAAATTTTATATTGAAACCCGGGAATCATTCCTGGGCAATCATTCATGAATTCAAATTCACAGTCAATAGTTAATGGTTCAAATTTGTCCTGAATTTTTTTGTTTTGTAACTGAAAAAATCCACAATTGGAATTGTCTTTTTCAATATAAAAAAGAGAAGGGTTGCTTTTCTTTTAAATAGTGTGTTTGTTTTAAGATACTATAGAATCAATCAAAAAAATGTATCCAATCTAAAGAGAAAAGTAAGGATTCCTTTTAGGAAAGGGATTCAAGAAAACGGTATTCAATATACAAATACAAAAATAAAAAAAAAATGGAATATTTTCATATATTTTTTGTATTGTTTTGGCGACATGGCCGAGCGGTAAGGCGGGGGACTGCAAATCCTTTTTCCCCAGTTCAAGTCTGGGTGTCGCCTGATCAACAAAAAAATCGGAATATCATATTATGTTTTGCTGAGATAACTTGACAAATTTTTTCCAGTAGAAGTAAGCGGGGGAGAGGACTCTTGATACTTGTTTGATTCTATAAGCACCCGGCTCTTCTGTTCTCTAAAATGAAAATGCTATAAATCCTTGCGTCTAGGCTTCAATTCAAGGAAAGACTATATTAGTAAATATTGAATGAAAAAGAATAATTAAATCCTAATATGACAGCTCTTCCATTATTAATGGAGTGTTTATTAACTGGGTCTTAATTTGGATAGACAAACGAGGAGTTTTTTTTATTATTATAATTTATTAGTTGCGGAAAGGTCGAAAGATACTTTGTTCGTGTACAGACTCGGGAAATTTTCTATGTACTCCTTCATTCAATTTCATATTAATTGAAGAGATAATTGGGTTTTAATGTAATCGACTACTTTCCGATTGTTTCACTTATTATTATAATTTATTAGTTAGAGATAAGCAGAAGACGTAACGTAAGGATTGCGTTAAAATGATAAAATTAGAAAAAAAGTGGGGGTATGTATGCAATAGATAATGATCCATCTTGAATCTATATTTGGATACTTTTTACTTAATGAAAGAAGGTCAACAAAATAAAGACTAGGTCTTATTATTACTATATATTAGTAACGTTCCTTTGAAACTTTCAGGGGTGTATCCACGTATTTTGCTTGTGCTTAATGTTTTCTGATTTTACTAAAAATCATATAAGAAAGAACCTCTTAGAATTCTGAGTTTATTGGATTGTTTCATCAACGGGGTCAGAATCCCCCTTTGACTCTGTGCCAAGGATTCCACTATTATTATTAATGAATATTAATGAACATAATTGATTAGTGAACAATACTGGAATAATTCCTTCCTATTTTTCATATTTATAGACATAGAGGATATAATTCACATGGATATAATAAGTCTCGCTTGGGCTGCTTTAATGGTAGTCTTTACATTTTCTCTTTCACTTGTAGTATGGGGTAGAAGTGGACTCTAGAAGTACTACTAATTGCGTTGAGGAATCAAACTCAAACCATCTCAATTGTTTTATAGATCGTTCTGAAAAGTCCTTTTTTTACTTTCATTCTTTTATAAATATAAATTTTATTTATGTTATGCTTGCTTTATTGCACTCATTTCATATCATGATTCAAACGTTAAAAATCAGCAGGCTTTACTAATCCTTTTCGAAATCGAAAGGTATTCCCATGGAACTGAACCACTGGTTCATCTGTCAACTTTTTTCTTTGATTCTTTCAATGGATATCGGGATTCATATTGAAAATAATCAGAAATTCTAGGAATTAGGATTGTAAGAGTAAGAGTTGCCCTTCGATTTTCTCAGATTGTTGATTGGAATCAACACAAATTAAATAGATCAAGCAAAGAAATAGAATTGGTACGTTACATAAATACATTAATATGTAATTGATATCTATGAAAATAGATTGTAGATTTATCTATATTAAACCTCTATCTTTATACAGTGCGACTTTCTACTTTATATACTATAATAACCACAATAAGTATGGTAGAAAGATTCATTCTTTCTACCATACTATCGAATCTCATAAAATACTGATGATTCTAGTCTGCTTATTTTATTTCATTTAAGACACGAAATTTGAATACTTTTTATTTTTTTTTTCGTTTCAATCATTGATAAGAACTAAACTGTCAAGTTTAATTCAAATTAATTGTTTTGATTGACTGTTTTTACGTATATTATAAGTAAAAAAGCAGTAGGAACTATAATGAACAGTGCAGTAGCCATAAGTGCGAGAATATTTACTTGCATAATTTCATCGTTTCAGTTTTAGTTAATTCGCAATAACTCGGGATTTCATCCCATAGAGCTGATAAATCTTTCGCCCGCAAATTCAATATTCAATGGGATGAATTACATCTCGACGATATTGAATCGGAGAAATATCATGAATAACAATATCTGAGCTATCAAATTGATTCATCGTCGAGAATTAAATAGTATAACATAGGAAGATCTTTTATCCATACCGAATTCAAATTTTCATTCCCGGTCCGATCAATAATTCCTTTACTTTCTTTTCGATAACCGATGTCCCTCCCTGTACAATCATCTGATAAAATATTATATGACCGTCTTTACACTTTCTTCTTACATTGGTTATAAAAAAAAAACCAAAAAAATAACCAATAGAAGAAAAAAAAGAAGAACTTTAGTTCTAAACCCCCCTTTTAATGATCTAATCTCCTTGGAAACCAAAAAAGTAATATATATAATAAGGGGAGTCCGGGTATCAAAAATCGAGTATTCCGTCAAATTCATTAAATTGTTCTTTCTTCGGCAAGACCCTTAAACTTAAAAAAAATATTATTAATTCCCTCACAAGGAGAGATAGGATTCTTCTTTCTTTGAGTTTTATCTTTTATTAATATCCCATTTCTTGGATGAATTATGGGATGCATATATCAAAAATTCACTGTGAAATTTAAATGATATAAATTGTTTCAAATTCACATTAATAATTCATAATTGAATTTACTAATTGAGGTTACACAAAATCGGAGCCCGAAAGGGATATACTTTTCATCTTAAAAGTATTATATCAAAGTTACTATGTTAATTTTTTTGTATCGTACAAATTCCATTTGTGTATAGCTTACTCGAAACATATGGCACTCTATTACACGGATCGGGAATAATCGAAAAAAGCCAGACTCCGTACGGTATCTCTTGGAATCCCGAATATGATTATACCAATAATTGTACTAATCCACATATGTCTTTCCCCTATCAATCGGTACGAGTTGAATAAAAGGGAATTCCCATATCTCTTTGATGAGAAATATGAAACTAATAACTAATAAATAAAATAAGGGGGTATCCCCCTTGGGGATGAAATTCTACTTTCCCCCTTTCACAGCAAACACAGAGATGAATTGATGTATTTTTTTTTGGACCAGCCGGGACTGACGGGGCTCGAACCCGCAGCTTCCGCCTTGACAGGGCGGTGCTCTGACCAATTGAACTACAATCCCAAGGAAATAGAGTGTATATCATACATATTCTTATGATTTCATTCAAATCCTTTCTATTTTCTTTAGATTAGAATAGTTGTATTGTAACAGAAACTCGAGAATAGATTTGATATCTACACGGATATGCACTTTCGTAGGAGGGTCTCACAGATTGTTAATAATCCTTTCGTTTTCGTTTTTTATAAATTGATTATTAATCAAATAAACTTTCAATGCAAATATGAATCTCGATCATTAGCAAGCAAGATCAGAATTTGTGAGAAAAAAAAGAGA